AAAACTTTTCCTTGATACCTAACATAATGAATAAACGGATCCTTGAACAACCTCAGCTTAGTTTGAATAGAAAACACTTCTTGTAGAAGTGTGTTTTTTTTTTCATAGAAGTGGATTCGCTCAAAAAAGACTCCAAAAGATGTTGATCGTAAATGCAACGATTGGTTACGCAGAAACCCGAAGATGAATTCGGATTCGCAGACATGCGAATTATACAGGAACAACAAAGATTTTTGATTCCTTTTCAAATTTAAAAAACTGGAAATGGGTTTCTTTAGTGTAATAAAGCTATCCCAATTATCATACTTATAAAGAAAGAATCGTACTAAATGTAACAAAGAAGCATCTTTCACCCAGTAGCGTAGGGTTTGAACCAATATCTCGAGATGGATGGGAATGGTTATTTCTATATCTGACACAGAAGTTAAATGTATAAATTGATCTTCTAAAAACGGAAATAAGGAATGAATTGAGCGTAAATTCTGAAATTTTACGATTTCTTTCTTTGCAAAAGAAGATTCTAGTCGTAGAGAAAAAAAAATTTCTATAATTACTGAAAAAGCTTCTGATAGCATTTGAGAATATAAATTCTTGTTGTGCCCCAAAAATGCATTTTTGTTAGAACCATTAGTAAAAAGAGCAAAATGCTTCTGTTGATACATTCGATTAATTAAACGCTTAAGAAGTAGAAAACTCAATTTTTTGTCATAATCCACATTTTCCAACAAAACGGATCTATGATCATGAGCAAATGAAGAAATATACTCTTGAAAAATAAGTGGATATAGGAAGTCATGTTGATGAGACTTAGCAAGTTCTAAATATCCTTTAACTTCCTCCATTTTAAATGGAACTTCGATTTAAATTAAATAAAAGATAATGGATTTCGTGGATTATCAAATGATACATAGTGCGATACAGTCAAAACAAGGTATTAGAGGAAAAAATACCCCGGAGATAAGGAAACTGATCAACGGACTCTCTATCCTCTCTTTTCCATATAAAAACTGAGTATTCATTATAGTAGAAGAAGGTGATTAGAAATCCTTTATTTTTTCAACTTAATCGCTCTTTTGATTTTGGAAAATGGATACTTATCAATCTACGGCTTCTTTTACACAGTCATCTCCACTCTAAAAGGGAGAATAGTTAGGATTTTTTTAATGGATAATCCATTCATGGGAGAAGCCTTTCCCGTAGCAGGCACTAATATATTTTTAACGTATAATTAGATCGGGTATTCATTCAAATTACGAACATAAGCACGTGGCTTTTTGTTTCCCTAAAATTGGAGCCAAAAGGCTCTATCCATTTATTCATCTGACCCAACTTTCAATTCATTTTTTGCTCCAAGAATTAAAATCAGGACCAAGTTTTGCAGAATTAAATATTCTCAGAATTCTCTATTGATACGACATGCTATTTTTTCCAGTCATTCCCATTTAGGATCAGTCGTGGTCGTACAAACTCTACCGACGGTACGGACGAATCCCTTGCTTCATACAGATATGTAAAAGATCCTAGTCGCACTTAAAAGCCGAGTACTCTACCGTTGAGTTAGCAACCCCAAATCAAAAAGGAAAGTCTATAAATCCAGTCAAAACCAAACTAAAGATTGCATGACACAATCAAAACACTGAATTAAATTAAAAACTAATAAAAATGAAGGAAAAAAAAACAAGAATCTATGGAACAAAGATACATAGATCTTTTTCTTTTTAGTCACGATTTAATTATATTTGTTCAATAGACTGTTGTCAAGATAAATGTTCATAAAAGAATATAATACAAAAAGGGCAACAAATTGCATTAGAAATTACTAAGAAAAAAAGAAGGACTTGTGTTGGATTGGCACTACATGGATTTGCTACATCTCTAAATATAGATAAATAAAAACTAAATGGAAATAGCAAAGACAAAGATGAAAAAAAAATAAAAATATACTGGGATTAATTAATCAATAAAATAATAAGTTGACAAAGCAAGTTTAATCTCGTCTTTTAGAACTCCAACCAAAACCATCCAATTAAAGTTACAGGGAATATCAAAATTTTCGATTTATACGATCCAAGTTCTTGAGCTATTCTATTCATTTGAAGATTTTTCTATCAATACATATACATACAAGGTATTTTCTTTCTTATCATGGGATTTTATAGGAACAAAAAAATGGGTTCTGATTAGAGTAATACTAAGAAAACGAATAGATCCGAGTCATACCCACACTCTTTTTTTGTATTATTTCTTTAATTTCGATTGATTAAGAGAAAGTTCCCTAAATACATCTGCCTTCTTTGAAATATCATGAACAGTTCCTGTCGGTTGAGCCCCCTTTTCAAGGAAATAGAGAAGAGCAGGAACGTTTAACTGGGTTTGATTTCTTATCGGATCATAAAAACCCACTTTACGAAGATCTCTTCCTTCTCTTCGGGCTCGAACATCAATTGCAACAATTCGATAAACAGCTCATTGGGATAGATATAAGACCCCCCCTAGAACCGTATAAGAAGTTTTCCCTTCGTACGGCTCAAGAAAAAATGATTCGAAATTCTATAATTTAATTTGAATCCCAAGTAGATCCCTAAAATCATTAAACAAATAGAATCAAAATAGCGCCCTTTCTTGTTTCTTGTTTCGAAAAAAAAAAAACAAAAAAGGCATTCGTCCTCATAACTCAAGTTCGATAACTCTCAAATAGTTCAAAGAACGACCTTAGGCATTTTCGTTATTGAGCGGTCTCTAACCTCTTTCTGTCCCGTTTAGAAGTTTTTTATTCCTCTCTCTAGTTATTAACTAGTTATTAAGACAATTGAAAAAAGTCTTTCCTTGTTCCACTATCTTTTATCTTTGTTTTGAATCCTTAGGTTTAGACATTACTTCGGTGATCCTTAATCATTTCAAAATGGCAGCAACATACCCTTTTTTTAGGCTTTCTTATATCAAAGAATCAAATCCAGTCGAATGCTTGATTTCCGCTTTATCCACTTTGAATCAAAAGAGTTTTAACAACTCGAAAAACGGGTTTGAAAGGTGCTCGAATTTGATCCTTTTGATTTGAAGATACACTTACGAAATTGTTCCAACTTAGTCATTGGCACTCACCCTAGATCCCTGCCCCTGAGAAATCAATCAATACTTTAGACTTTAGACTCGAGCTCCATCATATTATGGACTATTTGAATTACAATCGAGAGTAATAGAACAGACCAAAAGATGTCGAGCCAAGGGCACTTTCATTGCTATCTAAAATGACGGATGTAAGAAATCCACAGCTGATCATGTCCTTCAAGTCGCACGTTGCTTTCTACCACATCGTTTCAAACGAAGTTTTACCATAACATCCTATAGTTTAGAAATGAAATCATGAGTAGTCATTGGTTTGGGCAGTATTCTGTATATAGGCATTTATTTTACGTATATATGGGTGCGTGGCGAAATTCGTTTCTAAGAACGTCCGCACGAAGAATTCAACTTACATCCCCTATTTAACTCCCAAATTGTATTGTATAAAAATCGAAATAACATGAATAAACGAGTTCTTTTTAACGAATCCACAGTTTTGAGTCCCGAGAACTAACAGGAAATCATAGAAAATTTGGAAAATACATTTATGACTTCTACATCAGTATTTGACTAAAGTATTTTAACCTATCCTAAGATAGAAAAACCCATCGTTCTTTCATTCTTGTCTACTTCAACTAACGATAGGTTAAGGAAAAGGGTTAAATAAAAAAACAAAAAAATTCCAGTTTTTTTGAAGTGAAAAAAAAAAAGCGATATCTGTGGAAAATTTTTCTTTTTTATTGCTTTATCTGATTAACGCAATAGGAATCGAACGAGTAAAGGATTTCCGTATCGATTTGCTAAGTTAAACAAGCGTCACCTTAATAATTTAATTATGGATTAACTATTTTATTTCAATTAAACCATTGTTACTGAAATAGAACAATCCATGGAAGTCCCCACTTGAAAGTAAATTTTATAGAATCTTTCCATAAAGTGACTCGAATATACGAATAACCTCTTCTCAAAATTGTTATCTAGATTTACAATTATTAATTCATTTTTGAAATTAGAGCAAAAATGGAAATACCTAAAAAAGCGGGTTCAAAGGAAAAAGGCATCTGTTACGGATCTAATTTACTTGACCTTTTATTAATGAGATTTGGCGAACATATAAAGGTATTAAAACGGATACTTTTCGTTATGGATATCATGAAGCATAAATAAAAAGCAGACCTTTTGCAGATTTCTGAAATGAAATATCTGAGCTAGCCTAGGTAGAAAGTATAAAAAAGGATTCGGATTAAGTTTCTTGTTCTTAGCTTTTATTTTACCCTACTAGAGTCTTGTCTGAAGAGACGTAATACCCTTGAATGAAGTCAATTACTAAATACCTTTTGTGTAGATTTTGTGTAGAATTGCAAATTTCTTACTAATTCTAATTATAAGTACTTACCTTCACTATGAATATGAAAGAGCATGTTCCTATGATGAAAGGGTTGGACGACTTCTTTTTTTTATTCAAACTAGTGTGATCTATCTTCGTTATCCCTGCCCGAAAAATATATATATACATATCTCAATTGAGTTTGTAAAAAAGATATGGTTCAGACTCAAATCAGTAGTAGTAAAAAGTCAAAAGAAGAATCAACTTCTATCCAATACGCTAGCCTTTTGAAAAATAAAAAATATTTTTTATTTATTCGCAGATAATCCATATCTTCTGGGACGGAAGGATTCGAACCTCCGGATAGCGGGACCAAAACCCGTTGCCTTACCACTTGGCCACGCCCCACTTCGATTTATATTCTTCACTAATAAACACTACTGTTCGTAGTAGTGGTTCGTCAATTCCATCCAAAATTTCTAATAATTTTGAACAGGCATCGATATAGAATTATATAAAAATGGATTGATCATTACATCGAATTTAATTAAGATATAAGCTATTGTATGAAATTTGAATTTCTTCTATTTTGAATTGAAAATCGAAGGATTTTTGGTTGGGTAAGTTCAAATAAAAAGAAGGGTTTTTGAGTCTATTTTACTTTCTTCACTTTCCCTTATATCAATAACTCAATCAAAAAGCAATTATCTCCAAGAACAATAAATGTTATGCTTAATATCTTCAGTTTGAGCGGTATCTGTCTTAATTCTGACCTTTATTCGATTCATTTTTTATTTGCCAAATTACCCGAGGCCTACGCCTTTTTAAATCCAATTGTCGATCTTATGCCAGTTATACCTCTACTATTTTTTCTCTTAGCCTTTGTTTGGCAAGCTGCTGTAAGCTTTCGCTGAGATATTTAATGCTGTTCGAGAAAAAACTATCCTAGAAAACTGCATGTTTTCTTCAATAAAAAAATTCGAATAATTGATAAGATCCGATAGGGCTGATCTCTTGGTGCAAAAAAAGTTGCGCTAAATCTGGATCGCCTCATTTCTTCATTCTGACCCTTTTTTCCAATGAAAAACTCTAGTGGGTTACCCAACAATTTACTAGAATTTTGTTTTGGAGATGAAAGACACTTTTAAAAGTCTTCTTCCAAAATATTAGAATTGAATTTTTAAAAATTCAGCTTTTAAAAACAGCTGAATTTCTTAGTATCAAAAAAGTTAGGATATGTGGTATAAAAACGGAGAATCTATTCTCTTTTTACAAAAAAAATGATATTGGAGATTGTGTAATGCTTACTCTCAAACTCTTCGTTTACACAGTAGTTATATTCTTTGTTTCTCTCTTCATCTTCGGATTCCTATCTAATGATCCAGGACGTAATCCTGGACGAGAAGAATAAAAAAATAGGAGAAGACTTTTTCCGTTCTTTTGCTTTATGATTTGCTTAACATTTTTTCGATTTACTCCTTTAACTAGGAATTTGACTATAAAAAAAGGGTTTACTTTCCTATAAATATTATATTTAACCTATAAATATTATATTTAATTTATTAACGAAAATGAAAAGATAAATTCAACGGAAACGGAAAGAGAGGGATTCGAACCCTCGGTACGAATCGCTCGTACAACGGATTAGCAATCCGACGCTTTAGTCCACTCAGCCATCTCTCCAATTGAAAAAGAATAAGTACTATGTTACATTACTTAACATGTATAAGGTAAGGATTGAAAAGATTTTTTCTTCGTTATTTTTCCTTTATTATATAGATCTAAATATAAAGAAAGTTTAACCGAAATCCCACCCTTTTTTTTGATAAAGTAAGAGTAAGGGCTTTGTGATTCCCACGGCCTGGCCGGGTTAGTACCTAGCCGGGCCTTTTTTTCTTTTAAAAATACTTTAGCCTAAACGGGACTATTCGCTTTTTTTACTAGATACTAGATATAGTTGGAACTACTTCCTAAAATTTAAAAGATCCTACCTTATTTTGTTTGATAAACGCTTTACGTGAAAAAAAGGGGGTTCCATTTTTTAATCGGGGATTCTTAGATCAGGTATTTTTAGGTTATAACTGAAGTTATTTTTTCGAACCCTAATCGGTCCAAACCCCTCCAGCAAAAAAAGATCATTCGAATCCCTTTTTATTTTTTTTATTAAAATTAAATAAAATTTAAATAAAAATAAATAAAAATTATATTAATAATTAGAGTCACCTGACAAAAGGCAGAAACACTCTAAGTTTCGTGATTTTTAGGGATACTGTTAGAATGATTTGTTGTTCGACAAAAACCCATTTCTATACAATAATGACATTGTAGCGGGTATAGTTTAGTGGTAAAAGTGAGATTCGTTATATGAATCCCCTAATAGTTAAGGGGTCCTTCGGTTTTCTTTGTATTCCGAACAAAAACTTCATTTCTTAAGAAGAATTTAAACCTTTACCTCGCAATGACAAATTCGAGGACAGATCCACATTCTCGTGATTTTTATCCAAATTGAAAGTCGAAATTTGAAACTTGGATTATGAAATTACGAAACAGAATCTTTTTTGAATTGGATCACTACTTCCAATTGAATGAGTATGAGTAAAGGATCCATGGATAAGGAAAGTAAAAAAATTTCTAATCGTAACTAAATCTTCTATTTTTTATTTTTTATTTGTCGAGGGAAAATGGAAGCAAAATAGCTATAAAATGATGTCTTTGGTTTACTATAGACATCAAAATATTCCTTTAGCTCGGTAGAAAAGAAGACCTTTCCTCAGGATTCTCTCCACTAGAAATAGAGAACGAACTAACTAAAAAGATTTTTCTAATCTTACTCTTATAGAGGGATCATCTATAAAGCGAGCCGTCTTGAATACATTCAAGATCAAAAAGCTGACATAGATGGTATGGATCAATTTTTTTTACTTTTTTTCATTCCCAGCTTAGATCGTGTAATTTCTCCATCTTCCATAAAGGAGCCGAATGAAACCAAAGTTTCATGTTCGGTTTTGAATTAGAGACGTTAAAAATCCTGAGTTGACGTCGACTATAACCCCTAGCCTTCCAAGCTACCGATGCGGGTTCGATTCCCGCTACCCGCCTTTTCGTTTTTT